CATACGTAAAAATGAAATTGCCAGAAATTTATAAGGTAATATTTCCATTTATTCAGCAGAAGAGGCCCACCTTTTGATGCCAGAATTGATTTTCCTTGATACCTAACATAATGCATGAACGGATCTTTGAACAACCATAGGACGGTCGAAAAATCATTAGAAAAGACTTCTACAAGATTTTTTACAAGATTTTTAATTTTTCTATATAAATATATTCGCTCAAAAAGAATTCCAGAAGATATTGATCGTAAATGAGAAGATGGGTTACAAAGAAAAATGAAGATAGATTCGTATTCACATACATAAGAATTGTATAGAAACAATAATAATCTTTGATTCCTTTTTGAAACAATGGAAATGGATTTATTTGGAGTTGGGGTAATAAGACTGTTTAAATTGTAATACTCATAAAGAAATAATCTTAATAAGTGCAAAGAAGAGGCATCTTTGACCCTGTAGCGAATCGTTTGAACCAATATTTCCAGATGGATGGGCTGAGGTATTAGTATATCTGATACATAATTTAAATGTAAAAAATTGTCTTCTAAAAAAGGAAATATTGAATGAATTGATCGTAAATTATGCACTTTTACTATTTTTTTCCTTTCTAAGGAAGATACTAAGTGTAGGCAAAATGGAATTTCCACAATGACAGAAAATCCCTCTGATATCATTTGAGAATATAAATTTGTATTATGCCCCCAAAATGGATTTTCGTTGTAATTATTAGCAGAAATAACCAAATGATTTGGTTGACACATTCGAGTAATTAAACGTTTCACAATTAGTGAACTGGATTTATTGTAATAACCACCAATATTATTCAAAAAAGTGGATCTATTTAAAATATGATCATGAGCAAGTGCATAAATATACTCCTGAAAGATAAGTGGATATAGGAAGTAATGTTGCCGAAATTTATCGAGTTCTAAATATCCTTGAAACTCCCCCATTTAAAATTAGATTTGAACCAAAAGATAGGTGATTTCTTAGATTATAAAATGATACATAGTGCGATACGGTCAAAACAAGGTATTATATATCTAGTCTAGTAAGAAAAGAATGGATACCTCGGAAACAGGGAAGTTTATCAACGGACTCTCTATCCTCTCTTTTTTTATCCATATGGGTTTTTTATTCATTATAGGATAACAAGATGGTTAGAAATCCTTTATTTTTTCAGCCCAATCGCTCTTTTTGATTTTAGAAAAAAAAAGGATCTTTATCTTTATCAATATACCACTTCTTTTATACATTTTCTATACATTTATCTCCAATCCATAATGGAGATAATAATAGTTAGGATTCATTAAAAAAATGGATAATCCACTCATAGGAGAAGCCTTTACCCGCATTAGGCACTAATATATTTTTAACGTCTAATTAGATCGGGTAATCATTCAAATTAAGAACAGAAGCCCGTTGCTTTTTGTTTCCCTATAATTGGAGCCATATAGCTCTATCCATTTATTGACTTGACCCAACTTTGAATTTTTTTTGTTCTGTTCCAAGACTTCAAAACAAGTCTTTGGACCGATCCGGTAAGAATCAAATATTCTCAGAATTCTCCATTGATACGACATGCTATTTTTTCCATGCATTCCCTTTCAGGATCAGTCGTGGTCTTACAAACTCTACCGATGGTATGGACGAATCCCTTGCTTCATCAAAATGTGTAAAAGATCCTAGCCGCACTTAAAAGCCGAGTACTCTACCGTTGAGTTAGCAACCCGAATAAAAATAGAAAAAAATGAGTATGTGTAGATACAGTCGAAATCCAAATAAATAAATTTGATTGCATGACACAATCAAAACCTTGAACTAACAATAATAGAACAAAGAAAACATTTTTATAGATTCTGAACTGAACATAAAAATGAAGAGATTCAGATGAATAAATTAAAAAACCAAATCTATGGGGGATAAATAGATTTATACACGATCAAATTATATTTGTTCGATACACTGTTGTCAATATATATAATATAAATATTACGAAAATAATACAATGGTGAAAATAGAATGAAATTCAACAAAAAAAAAAAAGAAGGACTGGTGTTGGATTGGCACTACATAGATAATCTATGATAATCTATATAGATTAATAAAGGGTGTAGATAGGGGAATATTAATACAAAAAAGGATCCGAGTTATTCAAGTGGATCAAATAAGTTAAGTAAGCTTGATTCCGGGTTTATTATTTGTTAGTAGAGTTCCAACGAAAACCACCCGATTGAAGGTAATATCAGAATTTTATATTTTGCGATCCAATTATATTTATAATAATTATTTTGGTCCGTTAGATAACGTATGGATGGGATTCTATGGGAATAATAAAGAGGTATGAATACAGTAAGAGAAAGAGAAGTAACACTAGTTATAGTATAATTAAAGTTAGACTATATATGATATATATGAATGATACCCCCTAGAATTTAATTAACTGAATTTCGTTTGATTAAAGCGAAGTTCCTTAAAAATCTCTGCCTTCTTTGAAATATCATGAACAGTTCCCGTAGGTTGAGCACCTTTTTCAAGGAAATATAGAATAGCAGGAACATTTGAATAAGTTTGATTCTTTATCGGATCATAAAAACCAACTTTCTGAAGATCTCTTCCTTCTCTTCGGAATCGAACATCCATTGCAACGATTCGATAGACGGCTCATTGGGATAGATGTAGATGAACAATACCCCCCCTAGAATCGTATAAGAAGTTTTCTCCTCGTACGGCTCAAGAAAAAATGATTAGAAGTTTGATGTCTATGGATAGAATTATCATAGCAAATAGATCCATAAAATCATCCAAGCAATTAGACTAGAATTTTTGTCCTTTTTTTTTCCTAAAAAAGTTTGTACTCATAACTCAAGTTGGATAACTTCCAAATAGCTCAAAGACAATCCTTAAGCATTTCATTTATTGAGTGGTCTCTAACCCCCTTTTTGTCCTGTTTAGATTTAGAATCTTTTTTTTATTCTGATTTAGTTGTTGAGACAATAAATTGTTGAGACAATAAAAAATGGTGTTTCCTTGTTCCAGAATCCTTTATCTTTTCTTTGAATCATTGGGTTTAGACATTACTTCGGTGATCCTTAATCCTTTCAAAATGGCAGCAACATACCTTTTTTTGTGATTTCTTTCTATCAAAGAATCATAAGAACGGTTGATTCCCGCGTGTTACACTTTTGACCGAAAAAGTTTATTTTTTTTATTAAAATTATGAAAACTTTCTCGAATTGAATCCTTTCGATTTCTATATCGAAGATATACTTACGAAGTTGTTCCAACTTATTCATTGGCACTAACCCTAGACCCTTGCCCTTGAAAAATTAATTAATACTTTCTACTCGAGCTCCATCATGTACTATTTACATTATAACCCCCAAAAAGCTGAGGTTTCTTGAGGTTTCTAGTTGAGTAGAACAAAGGATGTTGAGCCAAGAGCACTTTCATTCCTAATAAAATGGTGGATTCTTACATCCACAGCGGATCATGTCTTTCAAGTCGCACGTTGCTTTCTACCACATCGTTTCAAACGAAGTTTTACCATAACATTCCTCTCGTTTGGAACCAGTATTTAATTGATTCAATTATGGAATCATGAATAGTCATTGGTTCTGTCGGTAAATGGTAATCTATGCTTTTGTCCCTTTCTATGGTTACCAATGGGTAGATATTTTCTGAAAAAGTCTCAGCAATAATTTATTAATCCCCATATTTCTAAATGTAATTTCTATATATCTATATTTCATTAACATAAATTAGTTCGTCTTTGAATCTCCATGACTCGATAGGATTGATTCACCTATCTCACACTTCTTCGAATATAAAAGACTCAGGATAATCCATTAATTAGATTTATAAAAATCTAATTCAAACAATTTACTACTTCCACATCATTAATAATATTTTTGACTAAGTACCACATTGTTTTATCACAGATAAATTCATGTTTCTTTTTGAATTAAACCACCAACGATTTATGGATAAGTGGATCAAAAATATTGATATATAACAGACCATCATATTTCAGCGTCATTGAAAATTAAAATAAATATGGTACCAGTAATTAACTTCAATATGAATATACGGGGGATGGGCATAGAATGAAAGGCCGTCCTACCTTTTTTATTCAAAATTATTGCGATCTATGTTCCTATCTAACCTGGATCATAAATGGATTAAGTTACATCTGGGTATCTCAATTCAGCTCGAGAAAAAAAGATGATTCAGAGAGGAAGAGGCATCCGCAAAAATTAGAAACAAGAATCCCATTCTATTCAATATTAGAATTAGAAAACAAAGGAAAGGGCTGCTCAAAAAAGCAATTTTTTTCGGATATTGATATAATATAATGGATGCTCTGGGACGGAAGGATTCGAACCTCCGAATAGCGGGACCAAAACCCGTTGCCTTACCACTTGGCCACGCCCCATTTAGATTTCTATTCTAATCTAATAAACACTAATATTAGTAGTGGTTGTTCGTCAATTCCAGTGCAAATCAATATCTATGAAATCCATTGTTGATAGGATTTTGCCACGTGTAGATATAGAATTAACCTGGAATTGATTGATCATTACATATAATTTAATTAAGATATAAGATAAAGTATGATTTCTTCTATTCTCTATTATCTTTTGAGAATGGAAGGATTTTTTATTGGGTGAGTGAGTTCAAAGGCTTTTTTGGTCTACTTCACCTTCGTCATTCTTTTTTGCCTTATATCAATAAGATATCAATAACTCAATAAAAATGCAATTATCTACAATAAAAAAATCTTTGCTATGCCTAATATTTTTAGTTTGATCGGTATCTGTCTTAATTCTGCCCTTTATTCGAATAGTTTTTTCTTTGCCAAATTACCCGAGGCCTACGCTTTTTTAAATCCAATTGTAGATTTTATGCCAGTTATACCTTTGCTGTTTTTTCTCTTAGCCTTTGTTTGGCAAGCTGCTGTAAGTTTTCGATGAGATTTTTAATATTATCCTAGAATCCTAGAAAAATTCATGATTTATTCCAGAAATACATTTTAATAATTGATAAGATCAGATAAGTTTTACAGTATTAACCTTCGATTTAAACATTGAAACTTTTTGATATCCGCGAGAAATCTGGATCACCCCATTTCTGCATTCTGACCTTATCTCATGAAAAACTCTAACCTATTAGGTTACCCCACAATTAAATATTGTGAAAATTGGGGTAAGGAAAAACTCTTTCTAAAAAGCACTTTCTAGGTGTCAAAATAGGATATATGTATGGTATAAAAACGGAGAATCTATTCTCTTATAAAAAAAAATGATCTTGGAGATTGTGTAATGCTTACTCTCAAACTCTTCGTTTACACAGTAGTGATATTCTTTGTTTCTCTCTTCATATTCGGATTCTTATCTAATGATCCAGGACGTAATCCTGGACGTGAAGAATAAAAATAGGATAAAACAAGGGCTTTTCCTTGCTTGATTTTTGCATTTTCTTAGGATTTTTTCTATTCCATACCCTTCAAAAAAAGTTCGATCAATTCGAAAGATAACTAAAATCTCAAGTGATCAAAGAAAACGGAAAGAGAGGGATTCGAACCCTCGGTACGAATAACTCGTACAACGGATTAGCAATCCGACGCTTTAGTCCACTCAGCCATCTCTCCCAATTTTAAAAGGATAATTACTATGTTATCTTTACGCATAAAGTAAGGATTGAAAAAATATCTTTTCTCTTTAATTCTAATTATATAGATATATATAACTTTTATTAGCAATTCCAACCTTAAAGTAAAGGTTCGCAAGAGATATTTACAATAAAAATTAAAAAAGAAAGAATACCGCGCCGATTTCGTCCAAAAACACTTTTTTTATTTCCACGGCCTGGCCGGGTCCATACCTAGCCAGGCCTTCTTTTGAATTATATACAAAATGTTTGAGCTGAATGCAAAAACTAATACTTGGTATTAAAGCAATAACAATCAGAAGAAGTATTCTTTTCATTCCTTTGATATGGAATCAAGTGTTATTTTATTTTTTTCTTAGTATTCGTTCTTTTTTATTTACTGTATGTACTAGAATAAAAAACATGGAAATCTAAAAATTAGAATATATATAGAATATAATAAGATTAAAACTCTCCCTCTCTTTTGAGAAAATATTTTCTTTACTTGAAGAAATGAGAAAGTTGAAAAAAAAAAATAGAACGAGGGATTCTTGCAAAATGCATTCAGCAAAAGAAAGGCTTGTTATTAAAATGAGCACCCTTTTCTTAATCTCAACATCATAAGACCTCCAACAAAACACGTTAACACTCAAATTGTAATGATTATTGTCTAATCCTGTATTGATTACGTACGATTCGACAAAAGATCCATTTATATACAATAATTGCATTGTAGCGGGTATAGTTTAGTGGTAAAAGTGTGATTCGTTCTATTAATCCCCTTATATAGTTAAGGGGTCTTTCGGTTTTAGTAATATTCCGATGAAAAACTTTATTTCGTAAAAGGATTTAATTCTTTACCTCTCAATGACAGATTCGAGGAAGACTCTACATTCTCGTACTTTTTATCCAAGAGTCAATTAGAAATTGACACAATTGGATTATTAAATTACGAAACATAATTGTATTGAATTGGATCAATACTTCCAATTGAATAAGTAAAAGTATCTATGGATAAAGAAAGTTTTTTTCTAATCGTAACTAAATCTTCAATTTTTTATTTGTATTAAGGGAGATTGAAGCAAACTAGCTATTAAACGATGACTTTGATTTATTAGAGGCATCAATATATTGTTTTAGCTCGGTGGAAGGAAAATGCTTTTCCTCAGGATTACATTAAATAGAAATAGAGAACGAAGTAACTAGAAAGAGTGTTATAATCCTCATCTTCTAGAGGGATCATCTAAAAAGCGAGTCCTTTAAAATGTATTCAGACAGAAAGCTGACATAGATGTTATGGGTCAAATTTTTTTTTGAGTTCGGTCACGTCTTAGAACGGGGAATATATCCATCTTCCATAAAGGAGCCGAATGAAATAAAAGTTTCATGTTCGGTTTTGAATTAGAGACGCTCAAAATAATGAATCGACGTCGACTATAACCCCTAGCCTTCCAAGCTAATGATGCGGGTTCGATTCCCGCTACCCGCTTTATCTTTTTTTTTTATAAAAATTATGAATTGAATAGGAAATTTCCAAAATTTTCTCACATACAATCTAAGATTCTTTATTTTCCGAACAAGAGATTAGAGCGAAAAAAATCGGAATGAAAGGCGTCCATTGTCTAATGGATAGGACAGAGGTCTTCTAAACCTTTGGTATAGGTTCAAATCCTATTGGACGCAATTTATTTCCATATATATATTTTATATTTGTATGTCAAGAAAACTATTTTGAATGATTTTCATTTAATCAGAAATACTTTATTTAGTATAGTATTTAATACTATATCTAAATATATAATAAAAATTACCCTTTTCTTTTTTTAGAAGTATTTTATATTTTTATATAGG